GAATATTTTTTTATAAGTTCATTGACGAAGTTCTATTTACTCAACAAATTTTCCCCTCCTCTTTTGTTTGTCCACCACTTTTATAGTATACGTAATTATTAATTATTGTAATAGAATTTATAATATAATAATTAATAAAATACGCAATAACTCCAAAAAACGTTCTGATACATCTGTAAAAAACAGAAACTAACACTAGGAATGTTTGACGAACAGTATAAAGAATCATTATTATTTCGACACAAGAAAAGGATTTTTCACACCCCTTTTCTTGTGTCGAAGACTAGGAAGACGAATAAACCCTCCCAGAAATACTTGCTCCCTTCATTTATATTTATCCGTTCTATTTCCCGTTTACTTTTGGATAGGATCTAGCCAAAGTGAAATGTATTAGAATGAAATGCATTTTTTACATTTCAATCTGATAATAGCAACATAGCCCCAATTTTGAAAAAAAAAAAAAAAAGAAGGGGTCAAGTCAAATAGTCTTTCTATATACTATGTCTAGGAATGTCGTACAAGGAATTCCCGGCATCTCATAGAAAAAGAGTCTAAAAGAACAAAATTCTTTTTCTAATTTCATTTTTTATATAGATAGTTGCTAATGCTTTTTACAAACTTGATGTCGATAAATACGCCAGTCTAGAAATTCATTTCGGACAATTGAACCTTTTCGAACTGTTTCTTTTTAAGAACCAAAAAGATTTGTGCCAAAATCACAGATGCGAAGAAGAACAAAAGACCTTGTACACGTAATGGATCTTGAAGTACTATTTCTGCATCTCCCTGACCAAATCCGCCCACATTAGGATTACTTGTCAACGGTTGATCCAATTTGATAGATTCACCTTCTGAAACAAGAAGTTCTGGCCCCGGAGGGATAATATCAACCACTTGACGTCCATCGGATGCATCCGCTATGGTTATTTCGTATCCCCCCTTTTCTTTTCGTAGGATTTTGCTTACTATACCTGATGCTGTAGCATTATAAACTGTATTGTTACTCTTGCTCCCATCAGGATAAATTTGGCCCCTTCCTCTGTTTCCGCCTACGTATATAGGATATTTTAAGAAGTGAATGTCTTTCTTAGTAGCGGGGTCGGGGGAAAGAATAGGAAAGGTGATTTCACTATATTTCTGACCAGGAACAGGGCCTATGACAAGAATATTTTTTTGGTTGGGGCGATAACTCTGAAAAGACAGATTGCCCATCTTTTCTTTTATCTCGGGGGAAATACGATCGGGAGGGGCTAATTCAAAACCCTCTGGTAAAATAAGAACAGCCCCTACATTCAAACCCCCCTTTTTACCATTAGCAAGAACTTGTTTCAGTTGCATATCATAGGGAATTCGAACAACTGCTTCAAATACAGTATCGGGAAGTACCGCTTGCGGAACCTCAATATCCACTGGTTTATTAGCTAAATGGCAATTGGCGCATACAATACGTCCAGTGGCTTCTCGTGGATTTTCATAACCCTGCTGTGCAAAAATGGGATATGCATTTGAAATGGATGTACGAGTTATGATATATATCATGAGCGATATGGAAATAGATCGAGTAATCTGTTCCTTTATCCAAGAAAAAGTATTTCTAGTTTGCATGGTCCAACCATTGATCCCGAAAATTTCTACAATAAATTGGGGTAGGTCACTAATGGAGTTTCCTATCCACGATTCTGTTATTTACTGGAATAATAATAATTTGACTGGATTAATTATAGGAATATAGGATGAATCTCCGGGATGGGTAGAAATATAAAGTTTTTTTCAATGCTTTGCTTATGTACAACTGCAAAGTAATAAGAAACATTATAATTAGATTAGGTAGATAATTTTTCAGTCATTCATTGAATGATAAATCACTACAAGTGACGGAGATACGCGATTTAAATAACGGAAAATCCAATATTTTAAAATTGTATCTAGAATGACTGGAAAAGTGGAAACAAGGCCAGATATAATTTGATCATTATGAACAAATCCAAAATCCTTGTAGACAAAGCCAATCAGCAGTTCCCAACCATGGGGCGAATGAAATCCGATACATAAATCAGTTAATAAAAGAAGAGAAAAAGCTTTTATTGTGTCACTTAAGTTATATAGGAATTCCTGAGCCCAAGAGTTAAGAATAACAAGTTCTTTATTACCCAAAATAGAATAACCACTTAGAATAATGAAACAGATTATATTTGTCGAGAAGTGCAAAATCGTATGAATACGACCCTCATTGTGTATCTTGATTAATTGGATTGTTTCTTTGTGAATTCCTATACGAAGGTTTTGTAGATGTGTCTCCGAGTATTCCTTGATCATTTCCTCTAAGAGGAGGAGTTCCTTTAATTCTTTGAATTTTTCTAGAATACTATTTTCTTCAATATCATTCAAAAAAGTTTCGGATTGCCTAGTATTCCACCAATTTGTAATCCATGATTCCAGACTTTTTTGAAATGAGAGCGAAATCCACCAAGGCAAAAATACTATAGATGCAAGATAGAAAAGAGGAGTTAATGCTTTCTTTTTTGCCATTTTTTCATCTGTGAATTGTTAATGAATCTTATTCGTCGACTTTATGTAATCTAATATTTCTCTCACGCATCAGTTCTATTACAAGTTATCGAATCTATGAATCTATTCACTCTTTTTTATTATTATTTTTTTTTTTAATTGTTCCATATATGTCTGCTTTGACTCGAATGGATGTTCTGAAGAAATTTCAATTAAGTTATGTTATAGAAAAAGAGGATTCTTGCGTTTTTGCCCTCCTGCTGAGAAAGCATGCATTTGTCGGCTCATTTCTTAAAATACTTCAATTGGTACACGCAAGAAATAGGCCAATTCAGCAGCTTTTTGTTCCATTTCCCGTGGAGTAAAATTCTCATCAGTACGAGTCAATGGAATGGCTCCCTGGCCTTTGATATCCATATAAAGGACACGACGCGCATAAATACCCTCTTTAACTTCTACTCTGACGGACTGAATATCTTTTATAAGAAATCGGAGGAAGACCCGACGATTTTTTCCAGGAAATCCCCAACGAAAAATACACACTATTCCGTCTTTTCTATCAAATCGATCATAACCACTACCTACATTCCACGAAATTGTGCACCACAAATAAGAGCTAATAAAAAGACCCGCGATCCCATAGAAAGACATCACAATTCCTTGTGGAAAAAAAACGATTTCCTGAGACGGAAATAAAGATATCAAATTTCTACCAAGATAACTCGAGGTTCCAACCAACAAGAATCCTAATGAACCTAAAAAAAGGATAACAGCCCAGCAGAAATTACTTGTTTTTCGAGCCCCTGTTATAGGTTCTATCCATATATGTTCTGATCGACAACTCATACTTGATCCAGTTGCTTTTTTTTGGAATTGAGAGAATACCCCAAATGAATTTTACTTTAGTCCTTTTGTTTCCGAAGTAACTCGCATCAACTAGCACTAGTTTGATGTGAACCTTTAGGAGTAATTCATTAAATTGGTTAGATCTAAACTAATAACATACCCTTCGTATGATCTCACTAAAGATAGCCACATGCATATAGATAGACCAACTTTACAATTCAGCCGTCCGCCAATTCGGGTCTATTTGAAAATAGCTAGAATATAGCATTTTGGGAGATTTTCGTCGGAAGACGCTTATACCATATTTTGCTAAAAGGATATCTGTGTTATGATACAAGCGTCAGTTTAAAAATGAGATTTTGTGCCCTCGGCTCTAAACAATCTTGTTTTTTTGAACATGAAGAAATAAAGAAGCCATTGCGATTGCCGGAAATACTAGGCCTACTAAAGGGACCAAAACAGAGGGAAAGTTAAGAGTTGTCATAGAATGGGTACCTCGCTTTACTATTTGTACCTGTTATTATAATTTAGATTTTATATTTATAGAATATAAAGATATTATATATAAAGATATCTTATATCTTATTATAAGTATAATTTGATAATTCTAAATTGGAATTATTATTACTTAATATCTCTCTAATCTATTCTAATTCTAAATGAGTATATAATGTAGTTTTTCATCCCTCTACATGAAAGATTTGAAAGGATATGGATGAGATATTATTTGATTCATTTTTTTCTCTTGTCTTCAAATTGAATTTACTAAGCAAAAAGTTTCTTAAAAATGAATTAGATTCTATTTATTTAGTTTTATATATTAAAGGGTTTGTTAGAATCCCATCCAGCAGGGATTCTTAGTCAAAATAGGATTATCGTAAGGTATAGAAAGATAAAATTCTATTATTCCGATAAACTAATTACTTGTTTGCTCAAAATAATTCAACTGCATGTTCTAATTTTGATTCAAAGGAAAGAAAGTGTGGAGTTGAAATAACTCACTCAGAACGCTTTTTAAAGGATTACGTGGTACGATTAGATCGAATAAGCCCTTCTGGAATAAATACTCAGCCGCTTGTGAACCTTCGGGTACTGTTTTATTTAATGTTTGTTCAATTACTCTTTTACCCGCAAAGGCAATGTAGGCATGGGGTTCGGCAATAATGATATCCCCCAACATACCAAAACTAGCTGTCACCCCGCCGGTAGTAGGAGATGTAAGGATTGGTACATAGAATAACTTTTTATTTGATTGATAATCATATAAAGCAGCAGATATTTTAGCCATTTGCATCAAGCTCAAACTTCCTTCTTGCATGCGTGCCCCTCCGGAAGCACACACTATAATAAGAGGTAGAAATTCTTTAGTGGCGTATTCAATCAAACGGGTAATTTTCTCCCCAACTACGGATCCCATACTACCCCCCATAAACTGAAAATCCATAACCCCAATTGCTACGTTAATACCGTTTAATTGCCCTATACCTGTTTGAATAGCCTCGGTTAATCCTGTCTTTCTTTGATAAGAATCGATACGATTTTTATAAGGCTCCTCCTCCGAATGAAATTGAATGGGATCCAGAGAGACCATGTCTTCATCCATAGGCTCCCAAGTACCCGAATCAATCAAAAGTTCGATTCTATCA